GTTATTGAAGATGGGATTCTATGAGAGCAATAAAATAATAAATAAGTATGAATATAACAAGAGAAAGGGGAATAATAGAGAAAAAGTTATACAAAGCTATATATGAGTGATCCCCACACTCTTTTTTTTTTATTTCTTTTATTTCAATTTCATTAATTGAATTTCGTTTGATTAAGACGAAGTTCCGTAAAAACCTCCGCCTTCTTTGAAATATCATGAACAGTTCCTGTAGGTTGAGCGCCTTTTTCAAGGAAATATAGAATAGCAGGAACATTTGAATAAGTTTGATTCTTTATCGGATCATAAAAACCCACTTTCTGAAGATCTCTTCCTTCTCTTCGGGATCGAACATCAATTGCAACGATTCGATAGACGGCTCATTGGGATAGATGTAGATGAACAATACCCCCCCTAGAAACGTATAAGAGGTTTTCTCCTCGTACGGCTCGAGAAAAAATGATTCGAAGTTATGGCTAGGTATCGAATTCTAATGGCAAATAGATCCATAAAATCATCAAATCAATTAGACTATGATTTAAGTCTTTTTTTTTTTTTTTCTTCTTTCTCGAAAAAGAAAAATCATTTGTACTCATAACTCAAGTTGGATAACTCCCAAATAGCTCAAAGAAAACCCTTAGGCATTTCATTTATTGAGTGGTCTCTAACCCCCTTTTTTTGTCTCGTTTAGAATCCATTTTGATTCTTCATTCTGATCTAGTTGTTGAGACAATTGAAAACGGTATTTCCTTGTTCCAGGATCCTTTATCTTTACTTTGAATCATTGGGTTTAGACATTACTTCGGTGATCTTTAATCGTTTCAAAATGGCAGCAACATACCTTTTTTTTTATTTCTTTCTATCAAAGAATCATAGAACGGTTGATTCACGCGTGCTACTTGATCAAAAGAGTTTTACCAATTCCAACAAAATTTCCTTTTGGATTTGAAACTTGCTCGAATTGGATTCTTTCAATTTCTATATCGAAGATATACTTACGAAGTTATTCCAACTTATTGATTGGCACTAACCCTAGATCCTTGCCCCTGAGAAATGAATCAATCCTTTCTACTCGAGCTCCATCATATCATGTACTATTTACATTACACCCCAAATGGGGGTTCTAGTGGAACAGAACAAAGGATGTCGAGCCAAGAGCACTTTCATTCCTATATAATCTAAAATGGTGGATGTAAGAATCCACAGCTGATCATGTCTTTCAAGTCGCACGTTGCTTTCTACCACATCGTTTCAAACGAAGTTTTACCATAACATTCCTCTAGTTTGGAACCGGTATGTAATTGATTCAATTATGGAATCATGAGTAGTCATTGGTTCAGTCGGTACATAGTAATCCATACTTTTTTCCTGGATGGGTAGATATTTTTCTGAAGAAGTCTCAGCAAGAATTCAACTTAATCCCGTATGAATGCAACATTTTTTTTTTATTATTTATAAATAACACAAATATAAATAACACGAATAAATAAGTTCTTTTTGAATCTGCATCTTTGAGTGACTCAATAGGATAGATTCACCAATCTCACACGTCTTCAAGTACCAAGGACTCATAAGAAATCATTAAAAATATTTAATTGAAAAAATTTCCTACTTCGACATCATTAGTTGAATAATGTTTTACAGTAAGTACTGCATTTTATTTTGATCATCATAAGAGAGAGAAATCTATGTTTCTTTTCGAATTGAACCATCATCAATGATTTAAAGCATATAGATAGATCGAAAAGCAAATCCAATTTCTTTCTTTTTTTGTGGAGTGGATAAAAAAGACTTATATGTAAGGGAAGATTTAGGTCATTATTCTTTCATCTGATTGATAAAATCAGAATTGAAAGAATAGGGGATTTCTGTATCTATCAGAGAAACTGAACAATTGTCACTGGAAGTAATTAAATTATGGATATTCTATGTTAAATATTTGGATCATAAATCTTTTTCACAAAAATCGAAACACCGTTGTCACTGAAATAGAATGATAACAATACATACATATAAGCATTTCTTCGTTTTATACGTATTTGACTTGCGGTTCAGTAATTTTTCTGTAATCTTTCCATAAAGTAAAGTGAGTAGAGTGTCTGAATCACCCCCTGCCTCAATTGTTACATAGATTTCTAATCATTCTCATTAGAGCCAAAGACAAAATACCTAAAAATGAGGTTCAAAGAAAATACATCTGTTACATATGGAATTGATTGTTAATGAGATTCGGATAGACATAGATATTCAAATTTATACCTTCTATTGCTGTTTAAGTCCTATCTACTCCCCTCTATGGGGATGATGAATATGAATCATAAATCAAATAAGGCTCTTCTTTTATGGGATGCTAGACGAGCTAGTCTAGGTACAAAGACTAAGAGGTCCAGATTAAGTTGTTGTTCCTATTTTTTATTTTACCCTAACCCAGTCGTAAGACACTTAATCCCGTTGATTGAATTCAATTAGTAACACGAAACCCCTCTTGTTTAAAATTCAAGAA